GTAAAAATAACACTTGACGCAGTTATTGTGCTTAAATGGCTTTTTTTTTTTTTTAAATATGGAACTATATGAATAACTGATAAACTCCAAGAAAGAAAGATTAATGATTCATATAAATCACTTAGTGGGAAATGCCCCGAATAAATCCAACGAGTTACTAATAATACGGTTATACATAAAAAAGTAGCTATCATTCCCTTTTCTGACGAATCATTTAGTTTTATGATTTCATCGATTAATAAAGTTATCAAATGAATTGTAATTACAATGGAAACGATCGAAAAGGAAATATGAGTTAATATATGCTCTAAAGTTGAAAATATCATAAAAATTTTAAAAAGGAGGAATCCTGAAATATAAATAAGGAGTTGAATTCATTCTATAATTTATAATATATTGTATCTATTTTCGAAGAGAAGGTCTGCCGCCACTCGGACTCGAACCGAGATGCTCTCGCACTGCTTCCTAAGAGCAGCGTGTCTACCGATTTCACCATAGCGGCTTGTTCGAATTCATAATAGCCTATTCATAGTCAATCGTCGAGATTTAAGGAGTCAACTAAATGAAATCTTTTTAGTCAAAATGAAAATGGATGAATAAAACTTTGTTCAAATACAAATTCGAAGGTTCATTATTATGGGGTATGGGTTTTATTTACCTTAGTGCTTTGGTGTAGTTTATGCTCTTCTATAATGCAATAGAATCGAACTATTGAAACTATAAACTTAAACCCTCTAGTTATTGATAGAACTATAAAAGATTTATCATTTATATTATTTCCTAAAAGTGAAAAAATGTATTTTACCAATGAACAAAAAATAAGACCCCTTTTTATTACTCAAAACTTGCACATTAATTCGGACAAAAAATTCCAGGCTTTTGTCGGTTGGGTTGAAAGAGACATATATATGGGAAATTTATATATTCTAATAGATTAATTCAGATAAATAAGAAGTAAGAAAGTTACACAAAAAATTTTCAAAATAAATGAATAAATTAATTTAAACGATGTATTAATTTTAACTAAAGATCTCTTTTTTACCCTTCTTCAATATATATATGAATATATATATTTATATTTCTATATATATAGAAAAACGTCGATTATTGTAATTGTGACAAATAGGTTGATGGGGAAAAAAGACTCCCCCATCTCCAAAACAAGAAAATATACTAACAAAGGCTCAAGTTTTGTATCTTGTCTTTATTTTTTTCAAAAACTTTTTATAATTTACTAACCCCTAAACCGAAGAATTATTATTATACATATCCTAATAGCGAAGCGAGTTCTAGTTCATATTGATTAGCCACAAACAATAGGTTTGTTGATTTCCTATTAAGAATGAAATGGGGCCTATTTTTCTATTCGGATTATTCCAATGTTTTATTTTATGACTTTTTTTGTCGCACAAAAAAACTTTTTGAGTTTCCGGTAGAAAGAGATTTACCTAATGACAACGCTTTTAAGGCTGCCCAATATCCCTTCCCTTTCCAAATATTTTTACGAATACGCTTTTTTGATATAGAAGTACGTTTTTTTGGAACTGCCATTTAAAAATTAAGAGGTTACTCGTTGTTATAGTTGGATGTGAAAGACATCTATTGGTCAAAACGAATATATTCATTATATAGTTATTTTCTAGATAATAATTAGATAAGATAATATATATTATCTATAGAAAACAAAAAATATATATATATATAGATAAAAAATATGCGAAAATCGTACAAAATCTTACTATAAAATCTTACTAGAAAAATATAATTTAATTTTTTTCTACATAAAATAGACCGAAGGATTTAAGAACCCTTTAAGAACCCTTTAAGAACCCATTGCCTAATGAAAAGCCTAACGAAAACTTTAATTTTTTCTATTAATTGGTCAAACTTGAGTAAAGAATACTTCGAAATTCCATTTTAAAATTCGAATCAAACTAGTAATTAAAGTAATGAATCTGTTAAAAGATACACGTTTTGTTAAAAAAAATCTTCGTTATTTTTTTATTAAATTTGATTTTCTTTTACCTCCTTTTGATAATTACCCCCTTTTTTGATAAATATAAAAATAAATCTTATAAAAAATATAAAATGTTAGATATTATAGCGTTTCCTATAAATGTTTTTTTATTGAAACAGAAATTAATCCATCAGTTTCATACTGAAACTAGTTAATGATTTGGAACAAACTGACTAAAAAGCGAGATTCGTACAAAAATTGTACCTTAGTTAATCCTATGATTCATATCGATTCATATCAGATTTATTTTTAGTGTAATTTTTTATCATTACTTTATGAATATAAAGTGATTTAATAATAATGAAATTTTGTATTTTCGTTATTTTAAGAAAAATCTTAGTTAATAACTAAATTTGCTTTTTATGAGCAAGTAGGTCATATCATTTGCCCAATTGTAACTTCTTTATTTTAATATTTAAAGTATTTTGGAAAGACCCAGATAATATATAAAATTCGAAAAAATATCTTTAAGTTAGTACATCTCTTGATTTTTTTATTGACCCCTTTTGTTTTGAAATTGAAAGGGGGTAGGATCCGGTAAATCGGAAACAATCAATTAAGAATAAAAAACTTTTTTATGGAACAGACATATCAATATTCGTGGATAATACCTTTCCTTCCACTTCCAGTTCCTATGTTAATAGGAGCGGGACTTCTTCTTTTTCCGTCGGCAACAAAAAGTCTTCGCCGTATGTGGGCTTTTCAAAGTGTTTTTTTGTTAAGTATAGTCATGATTTTTTCGATCAATCTGTTTATTCAGCAAAAAAATGGCAGTTCTATCTATCAATATGTATGGTCTTGGATCATTAATAATGATTTTTCTTTAGAATTCGGTTACTTGATCGACCCGCTTACTTCTATTATGTCAATATTAATCACTACTATTGGAATTATGGTTCTTATTTATAGTGATAATTATATGTCGTATGATCAAGGATATTTGAGATTTTTTGCTTATATGAGTTTTTTCAGTACTTCTATGTTAGGATTAGTTACTAGTTCTAATTTGATACAAATTTATATTTTTTGGGAATTGGTAGGAATGTGTTCATATCTATTAATAGGGTTTTGGTTCACACGGCCTGTTGCTGCAAATGCTTGCCAAAAGGCATTTGTAACTAATCGTGTTGGGGATTTTGGTTTATTATTAGGAATTTTAGGTTTTTATTGGATAACAGGGAGTTTCGAATTTCGAGATTTATTCAAAATATTCAATAACCTTATTTCTAATAATCATAATGAAGTCAATTTTTTATTTGTTACTTTCTGTGCCGTTCTATTATTTGCCGGTGCGGTTGCTAAATCTGCACAATTTCCCCTTCATGTATGGTTACCGGATGCCATGGAGGGGCCTACTCCTATTTCGGCTCTTATACATGCCGCTACTATGGTAGCTGCGGGCATTTTTCTTGTAGCTCGGCTTATTCCTCTTTTCATAGTCATCCCTCACATAATGAATTTCATCTCTTTGGTAGGAGTAATAACAATATTATTCGGGGCTACTTTTGCCCTTGCTCAAAAAGACATTAAGAGAGGTTTAGCCTATTCCACAATGTCTCAATTGGGTTATATGATGTTAGCTCTAGGTATGGGGTCTTATCGAAGTGCTTTATTTCATTTGATTACTCATGCTTATTCGAAAGCATTATTATTTTTAGGATCCGGATCCGTTATTCATTCAATGGAAACTCTTGTTGGATATTCTCCAAATAAAAGTCAGAATATGGTTTATATGGGGGGTTTAACAAAACATATCCCAATTACCAAAACCGCTTTTTTATTAGGTACACTTTCTCTTTGTGGTATTCCGCCTCTTGCTTGTTTTTGGTCCAAAGATGAAATTCTTAATGATACTTGGTTGTATTCACCAATTTTCGCAATAATAGCTTGGTTTACAGCGGGATTAACCGCATTTTATATGTTTCGAATCTATTTACTTACTTTTGAAGGACATTTAAACGTTCATTTTCAAAATTATAGTGGCAAAAAAAATACTCCCTTCTATTCAATATCTCTATGGGGTAAAGAAGATTCAAAAAGAATTAACAAAAATTTTCGTTTATTAACGTTATTAACAATGAAAAATCATGATATTTTTTCTTTTTTTTCAAAAAAAACGTATCTAATTGATCAGAATGCAAGAAACATCACACAACCTTTTATTACTATTACCGGTTTTGGAAATAATAAGTTTTTTTCGTATCCTTATGAATCGGATAATACTATGTTATTTCCTATACTTGTATTGGTTCTATTTACGTTGTTCGTTGGATCCCTAGGAATTCCTTTCAACCAAGAAGGATTGTATTTGGACATATTATCAAAATGGTTAACTCCGTCTATAAACCTTTTACATCAAAATTTGAATAATTCAATAGATTGGTATGAATTTTTGAAAGATGCTATTTTTTCAGTTAGTATAGCTCTTTTTGGAATATTTATAGCCTTTTTTTTATATAAACCTGTTTATTCATCTTTGCAAAATTGGGACTTAATTAACTCTTTTGTTAAAACAGGTCCTAAAAGAATTCTTTTGGACAAAATAATAAATGGTATATATGATTGGTCATATAATCGTGGTTACATAGATACTTTTTATGCAAGATTCTTTATTGGGGGAATAAGAGGATTGGCCGAGTTAACTTCTTTTTTTGATAGACGAGTAATTGATGGAATTACTAATGGAGTTGGTGTTTTGAGTTTCTTTGTAGGCGAAGGTATCAAATCTGTAGGTAGTGGACGCATCTCTTCTTATCTTTTCTTGTATTTCTTTTTTGTAGCAATCCTTTTATTAATTTACTACTTTTAAATTATTACACGATCCCTTTTTCTTGAACGTATATGATAATCCAACGGTAGGCCTTCATAAGCTGCGCCCGACAGGAATTCCAATTCGGTAATAAGTTTGTATGACCATCTAGGGACTTTTTTACTGATTTCTTTTATTACAAATTTTTGTTTTGTTTTTTGACCATTAGGGCTA